TGAATCCGACTTTCCATTGAAAGAGACATCATCTAAAAAAAAAAAAGTTTATGTTTATGATAGTTTTTATCTAGATGAGAATCAAGAAGGTAAAAAGTAGTAAAAAGTCAAAATATGAAAGTCAAAATATGAAATTCAATTTTATTAATAAAAAAATGAATACAGCGAACAAATACAATAAGAGATACGAAGAAATGCGACCACCTCCTACATATTTTATAACCTCTCCAATAAAAAAACTTGCAAGACCCATTACATTTGTAATTCTATCGATTATTTGTCTATCAAAAAAATGAGTTAGTTCTGCCAATCCTCTTAGACCCCCAGTTATAAATTTTGTATAAAAAGCATCTATATAACCACGATTATATGACAAACGATATATTAAATATATTAGTTTGTCCCTAAGAATTCTTTGAGAACTCTTTTTGACAACTAAATTTAGGAAGTTCAAATTTTGTAAAGATGAATAAACAGGCTTGTATAAAAAGGATGCGAAAAAAATTCCCCCAAAAGCTATACTGACTGGAAAAGTTGCATTTGTGAAAAATTTATACCAATCCTTGGATTCTTTAGAATTTTGATCTAACAGGTTTATCGGTGGAGTTAACAATTTTGATAATATATCCAATCCCTCCCCCTCTTGATTGAAAGTAATTCCTATGAACCCACTAAACAAGGTAAAAAAGACCAATATAAGTATAGGAACTAGCATAGTATTGTTCGATTCATGAGGATAAGGATTTAAAGTATTATTAAAATGAATAGTACGAAAAGCCCTCGTTATCTTTCTTACATTAAGATCAAGTCGATCCGTCTTCTTGCAAAAACAAAAAAACGAAGCCCTTTTATTATTATTTATTTTTAATAAAGATAATAAATAATTTTTTTTTTTTATCGGACTTGGCCCCTCTTTACCCCATAAAGATATTGAATAGAAGGAGCTACCTTTTTTTCCACTGTAATCTTGAAAATGAGGATTCAAATGACCTTCAAAAGTAAGTAAATAGATCCGAAACATATAAAATGCGGTTAATCCAGCCGCGGAACAAGCGATTATTGAAAAAATCGGTGAATATAACCAACTGTCATTAAGTATTTCATCTTTAGACCAAAAACATGCAAAGGGAGGAATACCACAAAGAGAAAGTGTACCTAGTAAAAAAGAAATTTTTGTAATTGGAACATGTTTTGTTAAACCGCCCATAAGAACCATATTCTGACTTTTATCGGGAGAATACCCAACAATAGCCTCCATTGAATGAATAATTGATCCAGATCCTAAAAACAACAAAGCTTTTGAATAGGCGTGAGTAATCAAATGAAATAAAGCGGCTCGAGAAGAGCCGAGACCTAAAGCTAACATGATATAGCCCAATTGAGACATTGTAGAATAAGCTAAACTTCTCTTAATATCTTTTTGAGCAAGAGCTAAGGTAGCTCCTAATAGTACTGTTAATATACCTATTAAGGTTATTAAATTCATAACGTAAGGTATGACTAAGAAAAGAGGAAGAAGACGAGCTACAAGAAAAATGCCTGCTGCTACCATAGTAGCAGCATGTATGAGAGCCGAAATAGGAGTAGGCCCTTCCATGGCATCGGGTAACCACACATGAAGGGGAAACTGCGCGGATTTAGCAACTGCACCGGAAAATAATAGCAAGGAACACAAAGTAACAAATAACAAATCAATCTCATTTTTATAAATTAAGTTATTGAATATTTCGAACAAATCCCGAAATTCGAAACTACCCGTTATCCAATAAAAACCTAAAATTCCTAATAATAAACCAAAATCTCCGACACGGTTAGTTATAAACGCCTTTTGACACGCAGTACCCACAAGGGGTCGCGTAAACCAAAAACCTATTAATAGATAAGAACACATCCCAACCAATTCCCAAAAAATATAAATTTGTATTAAATTACAACTCGAGACTAAACCCAACATTGAAGTATTGAAAAAACTCATATAAGCAAAAAATCTCAAATATCCTTGATCATGAGACATATAATTGTCGCTATAAATAAGCACCATGATTCCAACAGTAGTGATCAATATTAACATAATAGAAGTCAGCGGGTCGATCAAATAGCCGAACTCTAAAGAAAAATCATTATTGATAGTCCAAGACCACACTGATTTATAGATGGAACTGCTATCGATTTGCTGAAGAAGAAGATTTAGTGAAAAAAGCATGACTAGACTTAACAAAACAACACTAGAAAAAGACAACATACGGCGAATTTTTTTTGTTACTGTCGGAAAAAGTAGAAGCCCCCCCATTATTACCATAGGAACTGGAAGTGTAATAAAAGGGATGATCCCGGAATATTGATATATATGTTCCATAATTTTTTTTTTAATCAATTGTCTTTGACTCCCTCGTTCTTGTCCCTTTTGAAAAGAGCCGGTCAATAAAAAAAGCAAAATATGCAAAACTTAACTAAAATTTGATATTCGTAATTATTATTAGTCTAAATCTGAATCTTTTCAAAGAACTTCACATATTCAAATCAATAAGTTAGACTTGATCAAATAATATGATATACCCAAGGTATTAGTAAAAAGTAAAAAAATACTTACTTTTTTCTTTTTTTTAATTTTTAATATTAATTTACTATTAACTAATAGTTAATAGTAAGAAAAAGTAAGAAAAATTGTTATGAAGATCTAAAAAATGAAAAGTTTTTTTAGGAATTACGAGAATTTCTATCTATAGAGAAAGGATAAAGAGTTATAGCAAAAACAGTACTTGATTTTGATATGAATCGTAAAAAACTGTGCATACCTTGACCCAATTAAATCAGAATTTCTTTGTAGTTCGTTTATCTCGAATCAGAATCCTTAAACAATCAATTTTTGAACGGATTTATTGTATTCCATTAGAATAAAAGACATTTCTATTTTTTTATATTTGGAGTAAATTCGACGGTATTGAATACTTTCCATGGAATTAAAAAATAAATAACTAAAATGTCTTTTCGAAAATCATGTATCCTTTAATAGATTAACTAATGCCGTCTCATTTTTTATTTTTTTTTAATTGAAAGTTGGGTATACTTCCTTTTCAAGCTTAACCTTGCTCGAAAAAATTTTGTATTTTGTATTAGGTACGCATGGCTTAGGCTTTTGAATGTCTCGATATATTTTATTCGATCTATATTACATGTATAAAGGTAGCATGACGAAAATAGACAGAAATAGAAATGAAAATGAATAGGTTTTTTAGAAAAATAGTAGAATCTAAGGAAAAAAAGGATACTGAATAGTAAAGATAAAGAACACTTTTTTTTAACCAAAAAATGTCTTTCACATCCAATCCTAGCAATGAGTAACCTCCAAATTTGTGAATGGCAGTTCCAAAAAAGCGCACTTCTATATCAAAAAAGCGTATTCGTAAAAATAGTTGGAAAAGAAAGGGCTATTGGGCAGCGTTGAAAGCCTTTTCATTAGCGAAATCCCTTGCTACGGGGAATTCAAAAAGTTTTTTTGTGCGACAAATAAAAATAAAAAGTCAAAGGGTGAAATAATCTAACTTGTCCTGAATAGAAAAAAGTCTAGTTTATTTTTATTTTTGCTAATTTTGAATCTAAAATGGAAAAAAGGCTTTTCATTCACTTCATTCACTAATGTTTTGAATTGATCAATATTAAATTGAACTCATTTTTCTTTTAGGATATGTCGAATGCAAAGTCTGTTATCTACTGAATCCTCAAATTAGACTTTTTGTTTAACAAAAGACAAAATACAAGACACAAGGTTTCAACTTTCTTTTTAGTCTCTTTTAGTCTCTTTGATCATTTTCGCGGGATGGGGATTATTCTTTTATTTTCCCCATCGACCTTTATCACCACCTATCACAATAAATAAATAAGGATTATGATTAGAACGTACAAATCCCTATTAAAATAATAAAATAAAAGGGTTATCGATTAATCAATTTTCCTCTTTCCTAACCTAAAAAAGATTGCATTGAATTGACTCTTTAAATCTCGACGATTGAATAATAATTGGTTATTATGATTTATGATTTCTAGCAAGCCGCTATGGTGAAATCGGTAGACACGCTGCTCTTAGGAAGCAGTGCTAGAGCATCTCGGTTCGAGTCCGAGTAGCGGCATGGCACTTTCTACCTATAAAAAGTTCCTATAATGAATTCAATTAATTGATTCTATAGAATCATGGGGACCTTTTCTTTTATGATATTTTCTACTTTAGAGCATATATTAACTCATATATCCGTTTCGGTTGTTTCCATTGTAATTACAATTCATTTGATAATTATCTTACTCGATGAAATCGTCGGACTATATGAGTCGTCAGAAAAGGGAACGATAGCCGCTTTTTTCTGTATAACTGGATTATTAGTTACTCGTTGTATTTATTTGGGACATTTACCATTAAGTAATTTATATGAATCATTAGTCTTTCTTTCATGGAGTTTATTCATTATTCATATAATTCCGTATTTTAAAAAACATCAAAAAAATTTAAGCCTAATAACCGCGTCAAGTGCACTTTTTACCCAAGGCTTTGCTACTTCCGGTTTTTTAACTGAAATGCATCGGTCTGCACTATTAGTACCGGCTCTACAATCGCAGTGGTTAGTAATGCACGTCAGTATGATGGTATTGGCCTATGCGGCCCTTTTATGTGGATCATTATTATCAGTGGCTCTTCTAGTCATTACATTTCGAAAAATCATAAGTATTCTTTTTCTTTTTAAAAGCAATAATTTTGTAAATAAATCTTTTTTCTTTGATGAGATTCAATACATGAACGGAAGTGGCAGTGTTTTACGAAGCACTTCTTTTGTTTCTTCTAAAAATTATTACAGGTCTCAGTTGATTCACCAATTAGATTGTTGGAGTTATCATATTATTAGTATAGGATTTATCCTTTTAACTATGGGTATTCTTTCGGGAGCAGTCTGGGCTAATGAGGCATGGGGATCATATTGGAGTTGGGACCCAAAAGAAACTTGGGCATTTATTACTTGGGCAATATTCGCAATTTATTTACATACTAGAACACATAAAAAATGGGAAGGTGTAAATTCCGCAATTGTGGCTTTTATAGGCTTTCTTCTAATTTGGATATGTTATTTAGGAGTTAATCTATTAGGAATAGGGCTGCACAGTTATGGTTCATTTACATTAATATCTAATTGAAATATCTAATTGAATTTAAGACAAAAAAAGAGGGTCTTGACAAAAACAACCATAGGACAACGTATAAGTCTATATAAGAAACTTTGTGTAAATGCCATCCATCGAGAACCATTTGAATCAAGCAATAAGTGATTCAAATGGTTCTGTCAAAGGGCACACTATCCAGTTACAATTTTTTTTAAAACTTCAAAAAAAAAGCCTTTATTTCGATTTTTTTTGAATTATATAATTATTCATTTTTTATTTTTTGTAGAATTAAAAATTAATAATTATACAAAATAGCCTCGATCTTGTCACCTGATAATGAGAAAACGAAGTCCGGATAAATGCCAATACCTATTACAGGTAGAAGGATAGAGATTGAAATAAACAACTCTCGCGGTCCAAAATCCAAAAAAGAAGAATTTGAGGCATTAAATAGCTTGTATCCATAGAACATCTGGTGTAACATAGACAATAAATAAACAGGAGTTAATATCGTTCCAATTGCCATGACAAAAGTAATTAGTATTTTTGCCAGTAAAAGAAATTTTTGGCTAGTAATTATTCCAAAAAATATTATCAATTCTGCAAAAAAACCGCTCATGCCCGGTAATGCAAGAGAAGCCATTGATGAGATACTGAACATCGTGAATATTTTTGGAACCGAGATAGCCATTCCTCCCATTTTATCGAGATAAAGAAGACGTATTCTATCATAACTCGTTCCTGCCACGAAAAAAAGTGCAGCACCAATAAATCCATGAGATATTATTTGTAAAAGAGCTCCGTTAAGTCCCGTATCGCTTAGAGAGCAAATTCCTATAATTATAAAACCCATATGAGATACCGAGGAATAGGCTATTCTTTTTTTTAAATTACGTTGACTAGGAGATGTTGAAGCTGCATAAATTATTTGAATTGTGCCTATTATTATCAACCAGGGAGAAACTAGAGAGTGAGCATGGGGTAATAATTCCATATTGATCCGAACCAACCCATATGCTCCCATTTTTAATAATATTCCGGCTAGAAGCATACAAGTGCTGTAATGTGCCTCTCCGTGAGTATCTGGTAACCATGTATGTAAGGGTATAATCGGTAATTTGACAGCAAAAGCAATAAGAAATCCAATATAGAATATTATTTCCAGCGCTAAAGGATAGGGTTGATTGGCTGATGTTTCAAAATTTAATGTTGGCTCATTGGAACCATATAAACAGATACCTAGAATTCCTATTAATAAAAAAAGAGAACCCCCTGCGGTGTATAAAATAAACTTTGTAGCTGAATACAAACGTTGCTTTCCCCCCCACATAAATATAAGTAGATAAACGGGAATTAATTCTAACTCCCACATGATGAAAAAAAGTAAAAGATCTCGAGAAGAAAATAATCCTATTTGACCACTATACATGGCTAACATCAAGAAATGGAATAGTCTGGAATCTCGAGTAACTGGCCAAGCCGCTAAAGTAGCTAAAGTAGTGATAAATCCTGTCAGTAAAATGGGTCCTATAGAAAGTCCATCTATTCCCAATCTCCAGTAAAAACCAAAAAAATCGACCCACTTATAATTCTCCGCCAATTGAATTAATAGATCGTCTGATTGGAAACGATAGCAGAATACGTAGGTCATTAAAAGAAGTTCTAATACGCATATACATATAGCATACCACCTAATTACTTTATTTCCTCCCTGAGGCTGAGGCAGAAAGAAAATTAAGGAACCTGCGGATATCGGAAAGACTACAAAGATTGTTAACCAAGGAAAAAAATTCGTGATAAAGACAAGATAGACTTGGACCAGAAAAACCCGTGCTCATGCTCAAAACAGAATATGTTTCTATTTTTTTTTTTCGAGTACGGGTTTTGTCGATAAAAAACAATGTATTCAAACCATGTTGTTGGAAATGGGTCAATAAGCTAGACCCATGCTTCGAGTTGTTTCATGCCACAAATAAACTCGAACACTCAAAAAATCCGTTGGACAGGCCGATTCACATCTCTTACAGCCGACGCAGTCCTCTGTTCTTGGAGCAGAAGCAATTTGCTTAGCTTTACATCCGTCCCAAGGTATCATTTCTAATACATCTGTGGGGCAGGCTCGGACGCATTGGGTACACCCTATACATGTATCATAAATCTTTACTGAATGCGACATTGGGTCTATAAATTTTTGAACGTCATAAATTTTAATCTAGTAATTTTATAAATGAATCATATCTTTATATACTAGATGAATCAATAATTGACAAGAATTTTTGGAATCAATTCTGGATCGAGGCATGTGCATGAAAAAGGGCAAAGAGACTTTGATTTCTTACGTTTTGACAAAGATAATTATATAGCATACATGCTATATAATTATCTTTTTGGTGAATATTATCATTTATATGATTGATACTACTTATTCAACAAATTAGATTGATTGATACGCGTTGATTTTCTGTTACGATAAATTGAGGAAACAATAGCCAGTCCAATAGCTGCTTCAGCCGCTGCAATAGCTATAACAAATATTGAGCAAATAGTTCCTTTTAATTGGCGACTATCAAAAAAATCAGAAAATGTGACGAAATTGATATTAATTGCATTCATTAGAAGTTCAAGACACATAAGGGCTCTAACCATATTTTGGCTCGTGATCAATCCATAAATACCTATACAAAATAAATAGGCACTCAAAACAAGTATATGTTCTAGCATCATTGACCAACTCCTTCGCAATTTCGATTTATTTCAAATTTATTTCAATATGAACAAAAATTTAACAGAGTCGATTGACTCGAATATAACAAGTAAAAAAAAAAAAAGAATATATTGGTAATAGATCGAATAAAAGAAGTTCTATTTTGAATATATTTCTATTTATACACGAATAATCTTCAAATAGAATTAAAGGAAACTAAATGTGATAAGACAAAACAAAGTTTCATTTTTATTACTGCGGCTAGGTCTAAGGCTTTACTATTGTTACTGACGAGCCGCAGCAATCGCGCCTATTAACGCAACTAAAAGAATTATTGAAATGAGTTCAAATGGAAGAAAAAAATCTGTTGATAAACGAATTCCAATTTGTTGACTATTCGTGATCAAATCTTTCTCTATAATCTGGTTTGATCTTGTAGTCCAAATAATCCCATACCATGACGTATCTGGAATAGTAGTAATTAGTAAAAGAAAAATACTTGTACAAACCAGTGAAGTAACCCCGCCTCCAGCGTTCCAAAGATAAAAAGTGTTGTTATATTCTGAACCATTCATGAACATCACAGCAAATACGATTAAAACATTTATGGCTCCTACGTAAATAAGCAGTTGTGCGGCCGCTACAAAATAGGAATTTGATAAAATATAGAATAAGGCTATACAAATAAGAACCAATCCCAAGGAAAAGGCGGAATAAATTGGGTTGGTAAGCAATACCACCCCTAAACCGAATAATATAAGGCCCAATCCCAGAAATACTAAAATAAAATCATGTATTGATCCAGGTAAATCCATTTTACGTATAAAGAAGAGAGAAATATATCGAATTTTTTCATGACCTTATTGATGACCCGACCAGGAACAAAAACTTTTTGATACGTTCCTATAATTGAATGAAACCCTAAACGGTGTGAATTGAGGTATAGCTATTAGAATAATCTCACTCTGTATCCCAAAGGAGAGTTCGACACTCTAAAAACTAAAAAATATTTCTATTTCAAACTATTTCGAAATAATTCCGTATCTATTAAGATATTTGAAGATATTTTCAATCAAAATTTAGAGATTTTGACTCAAAATTAAGTCGCAATTATTACAATCAATCCAATCAACAGTTAAAGATTTGTAGTCATTTTATTGACCAAAAAAAAAGGAAGAAACCTCATCTTTTTCGATCAAAACCGAATTTTAGTAATTATTCTTTATCTTTAATCAAGGGTTTACTCCTTTTTAGTTGAGGCAAAGTCGAAATCGTTCGAATTGTATAATCGTCAATTACTGATATTGGTAAACGACCCAAAGCAATTTGATTATAATTCAATTCGTGACGATCATAAGTAGAAAGCTCATATTCTTCAGTCATTGATAAACAATTTGTTGGACAATACTCAACGCAGTTACCACAAAATATACAGATTCCAAAATCAATACTATAATTAAGCAATCGTTTCTTTCGAATATTCGTTTCGAATTGCCAATCAACAACGGGTAAATCTATAGGACATACACGAACACATACCTCACAAGCAATACATTTATCAAATTCAAAATGGATTCGACCGCGGAAACGCTCCGATGTAATTAATTTTTCATAAGGGTATTGAATAGTTACGGGTAAACGATTTGCATGGGATAAGGTAATCATAAAACTTTGACCAATGTACCTTACAGCCCTTATTGTTTGTTGACCATAATTTCTGAACCCAGTCACCATAGGGAGCATATCCTAATTAGCTAGGAACAATTTGATGTTTGGTTCTTTCTCTTGTTTGAGACATATAGACTTATAGTATTCCATTACAATGAAAGGAGTTGTGAAGAGGTTGTTAATAATAGATTGCCGAGAGAAATAGGTAAAAGAAATTTCCAGCCAAGATTTAATAGTTGATCCATTCTTAGTCTAGGTAAAGTCCATCTTGTTGTGATAGAAATGAACAAGAACAAATAAGTTTTAGCCAATATAATAAAGATACCCGTTGTTGTTCCAAAAACCCCACTCAATTTATTTAGTTCAAAAAGCTTAGGAAAAAAAAAGTGCGGAATAGAAATATTCCAACCGCCCAAGTAAAGAACTGTTACAAATAATGACGAAACTAATAGGTTTAGATAGGAAGCAACATAAAATAAACCAAATTTGATACCCGAATATTCGGTTTGATAACCGGCTACTAATTCTTCTTCCGCTTCTGGTAAATCAAAGGGCAATCTCTCGCATTCTGCTAGAGAAGAAATTAGAAAAACAATAAACCCTATAGGTTGCCGCCACAAATTCCACCCCCAAAGACCATATTTTGACTGTGACTCAACTATATCAACTGTACTTAAACTATTAGATAATTATAGTCGATGAGAACATAACTGTCCCCACCGCTATTCCAGAACCATACATGAGATTTTCACCTCATATGGCTCCTCGAGGGTCATAAATAAATCTAAGGACAAAGTCATATTTTATTTATTTTGATACGTTTGTCAGATAGGTTAGTTTGTAGAATAGATAGGATCACAATGTCCTCTAATTAGACCAATGGAATTCTGTCTGTTATTGTTATAACAATAAATAAAGATTAAAGTACTTCTGAATTGATCTCATCCTTTAAGAATTTCAGCTTTTCCTTGTTGAATAATAACTTTCGTATTTCAATCAAATACTCCTTGTGGGTGTGTAGAAATATTAATAGATCTTTCAACCCAACCTTTTTTTCGACTCCGAAAAAGAATTCTACATACCATTAATTTTTAAAATATGGTATAAATTTTATCTCTATGATAAAGAGATAAAGAAAGAATAAAAAGGATCATTTTTTATTCTATTGTGATTTTCTTTTTTCTTTTTCTATTGTTAGAGTTTTTTTTTCCTATTCTTCTTTCTTTTCTGAGAAAAACATGGACTTAAAAAAGTTTAAAAAAGTAAAGGGTTGTTTCGTTTCTGATAGTTATTTTTATAATCGGTGGATAGGAGCATACTCTGGATCGGAATTGTGGGGAGTACTACTTGATCATTTCTACGAATTTAAAGCCCCAATTATTATTCTTTTTAGATTCTTTTTTTAGGCAAAAATGTCCTTTGGGATAATTTACATAATCTCGATTACTAATCCGTTGCCTATCTTGGTGTTTCTAACCAATCCACTCATTTTTGCTCAATATCCCCCGTTATCGTTATGGTAATACATGCCAACGATAGTAAAACGTCAATACGGTTGATCATTGGAACCCCGCTTCAAGCCAGGATGACTAATCAACCAATCTTGGGGTAAAAAATCTATTCTTATTTTTTTCGCTTTCCTCTTAGTCTTGTACCTAGGAAATGAGACTGATTCTTTTTACTGCGAATTTAGAAGCTGTTTTCTTTCACTCATATAACTATCCGATTTAGATCATCCACTTTAATTTTAATGATAAATATATAAATATATTAAAATATATCTATTTAATTCATTTCGCCTAGTCTTTCATAGTTTCTTAGAAATAAGGGCGTAGAGAAAAGTTTATGTTTCAATGACTCGCACGTAGAGATATTGATAAAACACATATAGTTAATGGTATTTCATAACTAATTGATTGAGCAGCGGCTCGTAGACCACCTAAAAAAGAATATTTATTATTTGATCCATATCCTGACATAAGAAGTCCGATGGGAGCAATACTTGAAATGGCAATCCATAAAAAAACACCAATCTTTAGATCAGCTAAAACTAGGTGATAGCCAAAAGGAATTACTGAATAGCTTAGTAGAATTGATATGACTGCTATGGATGGGCCAACGCTGAATAAACGAGTATCTCCCCGAGATGGAAGAAGATTCTCTTTAAAAAGTAGTTTTATCCCGTCTGCTAGAGCTTGAAGAACTCCTAAAGGACCAGCATATTCGGGCCCAATACGTTGTTGTACTCCTGCGGCTATTTCTCGTTCTAACCACACAATTACTAGTACCCCTATTGTTATTCCCAATACAAGAGTTAAAATAGGAACAAGCATCCATATAATGTTATATACCTCTTTTACGGATTCTAATCCGGAAAAAGAATGAATATTTTGTATTTCTGGTGTATCAAGTATCATTTCAACGATCAACTTCCCCCATAATGATATCGATGCTACCTAGTATCGTCATAATATCAGCCAATTTCATTCTTTTAACTAACTGAGGAAGAATTTGCAAATTAATAAACCCCGGTGGACGAATTTTCCATCTCCAAGGAAAACCACTCTGGTCCCCTATCAGAAAAATTCCCAATTCTCCCTTTGGTGCTTCGACTCTCACATAAAGTTCTTGTTTCGGCAATTCAAAAGTAGGAGAGGTTTTTTTACTAATGAATCGATATTCAAAATCATTCCAGTTTTGATCCCTCTCTCTATCAAAACATCGGGTTTCTAAATTCTCATAGGGCCCCCCCGGAATTCTTTCCAGAGCCTGTTGAATAATTTTTATGGATTCCTTCATTTCACTGATTCGGACTAAATAACGAGCTAATGAATCGCCTTCTTTTTGCCACGGGACTTCCCAATCAAATTCATTGTAACATTCATAATGATCAACTTTGCGAAGATCCCAGTGTATTCCAGAAGCTCGTAGCATTGGTCCTGATAAACCCCAATTTATTGCTTCCTCCGCACTAATAATACCTACGCCTTCAACTCGTTCTAAAAAAATAGGATTTCGTGTAATAAGGTTTTGATATTCAGCAACCCCTGTTAAAAAATAATCACAGAAATCCAAGCATTTATCTATCCAGCCATGAGGTAGATCGGCCACTACTCCTCCGATACGAAAAAAATTATGCATCATTCTCATCCCAGTGGCAGCTTCGAATAGATCATATACTAATTCCCGTTCTCTGAAAATATAGAAGAAAGGGGTTTGCGCACCAATATCTGCCATAAAAGGGCCAAGCCATAACAGATGAGAAGCTATACGACTCAACTCCAACATAATTACTCTGATATGGCTAGCTCTTTTAGGTATTTGAATATTTCCCAGCCGTTCTGGTCCATTTACCGTTATTGCTTCTGTAAACATCGTAGCTAAATAATCCCAACGTGTTACATAGGGCAGATATTGTATAATTGTTCGGTTTTCCGCAATTTTTTCCATCCCTCTGTGTAAATAACCTAATATTGGTTCACAGTCAATAACATCTTCACCATCTAGAGTAACGATGAGTCGAAGAACACCATGCATTGATGGATGGTGTGGGCCCATATTGACTATCATGAGGTCTTGTCTTGGAGATGATACATTCATAGGTTTTTCCTCGATTCATTCTTACATACCTTACTAGAAACGAAAAGAAGCTCATCAAAATGCAAGATCTAATAATGATCTAATAATAATAAATCAAATAATTCAAAAATGGCTTTTCAAATTAACGTGTTTTTGGTTCCCGAATAGCCAACTGACTAATTAATTTTTTATAACGTACTTCATTTTTCTTTGACAAATAAGACAGCAGCCGTTGGCGTTTTCCTATAATTTGCCGGAGGCCTCTCTGAGATAAATAGTCTTTTCTATGCAATTCCAAATGTGAAGTAATTCTTCGGATCTTATTAGTAAAACTGAATACTTGCAATTCAACGGATCCCTTGTTTTTGTTTTTTTCTTTTTCGTTTTGTGAAATAACTGAGATGAATGCATTTTTTACCATAAAATGAAATATTCTCCCCTGCTTAAATTTAAAATTTAATTTAACTATTTTTAATATTAAAAATAGTTAAATATATTTTTTTTTGATCAGTAATAATAATGCGGATTCCTTTTTCATTTTGTATACCCAACAATCTTCATTTCCTTATGAATTTATAATTTTATCCAATTGTTTTTATGGGCATAGGGATCCAAACAGATAAGCTATTTCTACACTTAGAAAAAAATTGTACCTAAGATTCGAATCATAATATTCCGTTGATTCCTTTTTAGATGTAATTGATATGTCATTAAATTAATAAATTAATGATATGAATAGAATGAAAAACAATGCATGTGTGCATATTTTTGTTTTCATGTATCAACTAAAATATGTTATGGAATCTATGAAAAACGTACCATTAAGGGGTTTTTAATCGTGGATACATATGTAGTCTTACCATATTGAAACGACTTCCATTATTAGTATCAAACCAACAACGATTCATACAAGCTAAATCTTCTAATCGATAATTGGTCCAAAAAAAGAGTTTTAATTTAATTAGTTTCTTTTTTTTTTTTTTTTCTCTATCTCTATAAAGATCTTTGTTTTTAGTCGAAATGTTACCACAGGTTTGAGTCTTATTTCCATTGAAAAATTCTGTATTTATCTGATGAATACCTTGGCTATTCTTCGAATTTAAAGAAATTATAATTCCGAATTCTCTACGACGTTGAGATAAAAAGGTATTTTCAGGAACAAAAAAATCATCAAGATTTTGGTTTTTATTTCCAGTGTTCCTTTTCTGTTTTGCAATGGACTCGTCGAAATTTGTCTTATCACCACAGTCCTTTTCTTGGTGTCTTGGATTCATTTTGTGCTTACTCTTATGACCCAATGAAATATTTATGGTTTGGTACATAAGAAACTGTCCGACATTTTTTACAGCCAGACGAACTGGTTCGATAATCAATATTCCTTTTTTCAAAAATTCTGTAAGACTCAAATTGTTCTGAATTAGTAAAATATCGAGACTTATTTCTCTCCTTTGAATAGAGGATATAGCAATTTCGTTTGGATTTATCAGTCTAAGCAGGAGACAAAATACTTTTATATTATTGAGTACTCTTTGATTTACAGAAGCATTCCATCGTAATTGAAAACAGAAATACCTTTTTAGGAGGAAATCCAGCTCCGCTTCCGTAGAACTTTTGTATTTTTTTTTCTTTTTCGTGTCTGATCCCGCAAAAGATTCTTCAAGACCTTTTTCTTGGTTTAAGCGAACTGATCCAAGATCCACTTGTCTTTCAGATTCTTTTTCTTCTTCATTTTGATTCTTGACTTCAATAGTTTTTTTTTCATTCGAGAATAAGAATATATTAGTATCTCTAGTATCTCTTTTCTTCTTGTTATTTACCTTCTTTTTTTCAAAAACATTTTCATTCAAATCAAAAAGAAGTAATTTGATTGGTATGGCTACGGGGGTTTTCTTATATGCATTGTAAAGTATCAAAATTTCTGGGAAGAACCAAAGTTCCAAATTCAATATGGAATGACTTAATATTCTTTCATTCATTTCCATCCAATCAAAAAGTTTTTTTTTTTTTTTTTTTAGGGATGAATTTATTTCTTCATCTTGATGAAAGATGAGATAAAAAAGACTTTTCTTATTAATTTTATCAATTATTTGAGAATTATTAGACACAGTCTTCGTATTTTTATTACTTTTGGTTCCGGTATCAATCCAAAATTCAATATCCATCTTGTTTCTAATACAAAAACGGAGAATTCTCCAATCAAAATATTTTCTAGCCGGGTTTTTCTCTATATCCATAATCTCATCTTCTCCCAGATAGTTATTCATAGGAACATCTCCTGGCAGATGAACACATTTGCGGTTATATGTCTTGTAATTATACAAAAAAATCCCTTGGTTATTTTTTTCTTTTAATAAGAATCTAAAAATATCTGAGTCCTTCGGATCTTCATCATTAATAAATTTATATGCTAAAAGATCATATCTATAGTGTTTTTTAAAATTATTTTTTTTATTTAGTAATGGCTCCGCTTCAAAATTATTTTTTTTTTCGTACTGAATTAATCGGTCTTTTTCATATGAATTTTTTTTTTTTAAATATTTATTTTCAGCTATACATCCTTGATTAACAATCGTTCGCCATTTTTGGGGTCCTAATCTAGACCATCTTATCTGAGATAAATAGTATTGATAATGACCGGCTTTTAACCAGTTTTTCCATTGATTCATGGTGGAAGTAATCGGTTTTTTATGTATTAATTGGGAATGAAATATTCCTTGTATTCCAAAATAATCCTTTATTTTATTTTTAAGAAAAATGTTTGTTCCGTGATCATGATCATGATATTGACGAGCTGATCTTAACTTATATAAGTTATATAAGTTAAAAAATTTGGTTTGTGATAATTTGTAAAATACATATGCTTGTGACAAAGAAGATAAGCCACGAAAAAGCCTTTCTTTCTTATTACTAATATTAGTAAGTGACTTTTTTATATTCAAAATAAAGTTAATTGTATTTTTATTTACTTTATCAATATCATCTTTTTCTTGATTTTCGTCATTATTATAAATGTATTTGTCAATAAGATTTCTAGCTGATTCAAGAAAAAGTTCTGCATTCATTCTGAGAATTTTAATGATAGATAGAAAGATATCTATGTATATTTGCTCAATATATTTTTTTTTTAAAAAATGGAATTTACGAACTATTCGAGCATTTCTTCTTTTTAGGATCTTTTTTAATGATCCGAATCTTTTCGTACCATAAGTTATTTTGTTAGCACTCTTGTTTTTCTTTAAGATCACTTTCGGCTCTTTTTTTTTTTTTATTTGATTTATGATTGTCCTTTTTTTATTAGTCAAATCTTGCATTCTTGCTTCGGCCAGTGAAGAATTTGTCCAATCCATAGGGATAATTTGAATCGCGGATTCATGAATTGTCTTTTTATTAGTTATAAAATTTTTTTTAGTTTCATTCAATTCATCTAATCCGCTAAATACTAATAGACTAGTGATTAGTTCTTTTTGTTTTTTTTTTAAAAAAACAAAAAAAAGTGGACTTTTTTTGATAACTCTTTTTTTACTTTCTTTTGATTTTGTGAAATTTAAAGAAAACTTTGTTCTTTTTTTTAAAATCCTTATAAATAGAAAACTCTTTTTTGTAAACTTTCTAACCCTTTCTTCGAGTTTTTTACAAATGGGTTTAAAATCAAAAAGAGAGGTTCTTCTTTTGGTAGAACCAAAAGGAAATTCAGCTTCCATCCCAAAAACTGTTAAAAAGCAAAAATTCTTTTTTTTACTTTTCTTCCCTTTCATTGGGTCCTTTTGAGGGCATTGTAGCTTAACTCTGTGCCAAGGTTTCAGGCGAAAAGGGAATAGTATTTTTATCTGAATACCCTCTGTTAACCAGTTTTTCGGAAAGTCTTTTTCGGATAATTGAACTCCATTATAGGTGCATTTAACATGCATTTCTTTATTCCAATCTTTTAAATCCTCAGACCATTCTGGAAATTGAAATAATAGTGTACGGATGGTATTTTTAGCTATTATCAATAAAGGTAAGAAAATATATTTTCTAAGAATGGATTGGATTACTAGCAACGAGCCTCTTATTACGTGAGCAAATAGAATGTTATCCCAGGCTTCTGCTATTTCTACCCGTGCTTTTTCCTCCCTTCTGTCTTTCTCTTTTTTATCACTTTTTTGTATCCTGTCTTCAGTATAATCTGAAATCACAAATTCTCTGTTTTTACATATCAAATTGATAAACATTATTTTCATCATCTGCGAGATATCAAAAGAAAACAAAAGGGGTTTGTCTAGTCGGTCCAAAAAAAGGGGAGAATGTATATTTGGTTGAAAGAGTTCCCAAGTAATTGTTTTACGTCTTTGAGGACGCATGGAGCCTTTTATTATGTCACGACGAAAGTCTGGTTGTTGTGAATAACGTATTAAAGCTATTTCT